CTTTTGTCTCTTTTTTTTGATTCGAACCGATGGAATCGACCCTTTCGATACATAAAAAATAATAAATTTGATAGGACTGTCAAACAAGAAATGTCACAATATTTTTTTGACATATGTCGAAGTGATGGAAAAGAAAGAATATGTTTTACACATCCCCCTAGTTTATCTATTTTTTTAGAAATGCTAAAAAAAAGAATATCCCCAATTACACTTGAAAAATCATCATCTAATGAACTTTCTAACCCTTGGGTTTATACTAACAAAGAAAAGGGGAAAAATTTCAATAAAGAGTTTCTAAATCGAATTGAAGCTCTAGACAAAAAATACAATTCTTTAAATATACTCGAAACAAGGACTCGATTGTGTAATGACAATTCTAGAAAAAAATATTTCTCCAAAAAATATGATCCTTTCTTGAACGGATCAGGGCGTAAAACAATCTACAAAAACCTTTTCTCTTCAATCAGAAAAAAGACTTTGATAGAAAATTTTATAAAGAAATTTGGTATAAATCGAATTCACAGTATCTTTCTTCAAGACACTGATAATCTAAAATTGGATCAAAAAATAAATAGATTTGATAAAAAACCATTATTGACAGAACAGATTTATTTCTTCACTTTCATCAGTAAATTTCTTCAAAGATCAGGATTAAATCTAAATTGGAAGGATTTTTCTTTATTTTCAGAAGAAAGAATAGATTCAGAAAAAAAAAACTTTAAAGACTTATTAACTAAAATCATAACTGATTCTAATAGTCCAAAAATTAGTAGAAAATTTATTAGATTAAAAGAAATCAGTAAAAAAGTCCCCCGATGGTCATACAAATTAATCACTGATTTCGAACAACACTCAAGAGAATATCAACAAGATGTACCAACGGAGCATCAAATTCGTTCAAGAAAAGCCAAACGTATAGTCGTTTTTACTGCTAATAAACAGAATACTGATCCTAATACTAAGGACATTGATATATCCGAACAACCAGACGAAATCTCGTTGATACGCTATTCACAACAATCAGATTTTCACCGAGGTATAATCAAAGGTTCTATGCGAGCTCAAAGGCGGAAAATGGTAATTTGGGAATTGTTTCAAGCAAATGTACATTCTACACTTTTTTTGGACAGAATACCCCCATCCCCTTTTTCTTTTAATATTTCCAGATTGATTAAACTAATTTTAACCAATTGGTTGGGGAAAAAAGAAGCATTTCAAGTTGTAGAATATACAGAAGAACAAATAAAAAGAGAAGAAAAAAAAGAAACTAAAAAAAGAAAGGAACAAGCGCGCATTGAGCTAGCAAAAGTTTGGGATACCATTCCATATGGGCAAATAATAAGAGTATGTATGTTGCTAACTCAATCTATTTTTAGAAAATATATCTTATTTCCTTCATTAATAATTGCGAAAAATATTGTACGTATATTCCTATTGCAACTTCCTGAATGGTCTCAGGATTTTAAGGAATTGAATAGAGAGATATATCTTAAATGTACCTATAATGGTGTTCCATTATCAGAAACAGAATTGCCAAAAAATTGGTTAATAGATGGAATTCAAATAAGAATCTTATTTCCTTTCTATCTAAAACCTTGGCACAAATCAAAATTACGATTTTCTCAGAAATATCTAATAAAAAATAAAAAAGAAAGAGATGATTTCGGTTTTTTAACAATTTTGGGAAGAGAAACGGAATTTCCTTTCGGTCCACCTAAAAAGCGACCTTCCTTTTTTAAACCCATTTTTAAGAAACTCAAAAAAAAAATTGGAAAATTAAGAAAGAATTATTTTCGAGTTCAAATAGGTTTGAAAGAAAATAAAAAATCAGTTCAAAACGTTTCAAAAGAACTTTCAAAAGTAAATCCAATTCCACCATTTCGATTAAGCGAAGTAGATGAATCAAGTGAAATTAAAGAAGAAACAGATTACCTAAACATCAATCAGATAATTCACGAATCGTTTAATCAAATATCATCCCCCGATTTAACAAATTCTTCATTAACAGAAAAAAAAATGAAGAATCTGACTGATCGAACAAGCATAATTCGAAATCAAATAGAAAGAATCACAAAAGAGAAACAAAAACTAGCTCCAAGCATAAATAATATTAGTCTTAACAAAGCAAGTGCTAATATTGAAAGATTCGAAAAATTGCAACTATTAAAACGAAGGAATGCTCAATTAATCTCTAAATTTCCCCTTTTCTTACTATTTTTCATTGAAAGAATATACAAAGAAATCTTTTTATCTATCATTACTATTCCCAGAATAAATACAGAACTTTTTCTTGAATCAACAAAAAAAACTATAGATAAACCGCCCTTCAATAATGAAAGAAACCAAGATCTAATTAAAAAAATAAAGAAAAATAAAATTCTGTTTATTTCAATTATAAAAAAGTCACTTAATAATATTAGTAATAGAAAAAGTAATTCATATATTTTTGATGACTTCTCCCACGTGTCACAAGCCTATGTATTTTATAAATTATCACAAATACAAGTATCTAGTTTGGATAAATTACGATCTATTCTTCAATATCAAGAAATCCCTTTTTTTCTTAAGCCTGAAATAAAGGATTTTTTTGAAAGACAAGGAATGCTTCATTCAAAATTAGGGGATAATCAATTTCTAAATTATGGAATGAATCAATGGAAAAACTGGTTAAGAGGGCATTATCAATATGATTTATCTCCGATCAGGTGGTCTAGATTAATATCCCAAAAATGGAAAAATCTAGTTCATCGTGGTCATATAGGTAAAAAACGAAATTTAAAGAAATGGAATTCAGATGAAAAAGACAAATTAAGTGATTCCAAAAAACAAAAAAAAATGGAAGTATATGCATTATCGAATCAAAAAGAAAATTTTCAAAAATACTATAGACATGATCTTTTATCATATAAATTTCTTAATTCTGAAGAATGTTTTTTTTATAGATCTTCGTTTCAAGGAAATAATAATATAGAAATTTCTTATAACATGCACAAAGACACCCTTTTTAATATGTTGAGGAACACCTCTATCAATAATTCTGTCGATATTCTATCTATGGGAAAAACGGCCAAGAGAAAATATTTGGATTGGAAAATTTTCCATTTTAATCTTAGACAAAAAATAAATATTGAGGCCTGGATCACGATGGGTACTAATAAGAATAAAAATCTTCAAACTGGGACTAAGAATTATCAAATAATTAATAAAAAAGATTTTTTTTATCTAATGATTCCAGAAAAAAATCTACCAAACTCCCACAAAGTTTTTGTTGATTGGATGGGAATGAATGAAAAAATACTAAACCATCCCAGATTTGATCTGGGACTTTGGTTCTTCCCAGAATTTGTATTACTTTATAATGCATATAAAACAAAACCCTGGTTTATACCAAACAAATTACTTCTTTTAAATTTGAATATAAAGAAAAAGAATAGTGAAAATAAAAAGATCAATGAAAAGCAAAAAGGAAGTTTTTTGATACCAGCGAATAAAAATACTCAAAATCTAGAAGAACCCACAAACCAAAGAAATTTTGAGTATGGTCTTTCACAACAAAAAGATATTGAAGAAAATTATACAAGATCAGACATTAAAAAGGGGAAAAATAAAAAACAATACAAAAGCAAGACCGAAGCAGAACTTGATTTATTCCTGAAACGCTATTTGCTTTTTCAATTCAGATGGGACGATACTTTGAATGAAAAAATGATGAATAATATACAGGTATATTGTCTCCTGATTAGACTAATAGAGCCAAGAAAAATTACTATATCCGCGATTCAAAAAAGAGAACTAAGTTTGGATATAATGCTGACGCAGAAGAATTTAACTCTTACAGAATTGATGAAAAAGGGAATATTGATTATAGAACCCATTCGCCTGTCTGGAACAAATGATGCAAATTTTATTTTGTATGAAACAATAGGTATTTCATTGATTCATAAGGGTAAGCATCAAACTAATCAAAAATACCAAGAAGAAAGAAATTTTTCTGATAATAATTTGGATCAAGCTATTTCACCATATCAAAGAATTACTAAAAAGAGAAACAAAAATGATTTTGAGTTGCTTGTTCCTGAAACTATTTTATCCTTTAGACGCCGTAGAAAATGGAGAATTCTAGTTTGTTTCAATTCAAAGAATCAAAATGGTATAGATAGAAATCTAGTATTTAGGAACGGAAAGAAGATAAAAAACAACAGCCAAGTATCACATGACAATAACCATCTTGATAGAGAAAAAAATAAATTAATCAAATTAAAGACTTTTCTTTGGCCTAATTATCGATTAGAAGATTTAGCTTGTATGAATCGTTATTGGTTTAATACTAATAATGGCAGTCGTTTTAGTATGTTAAGGATACATTTGTATCCACGATTGCAAACTCTTCGATAATATATTTTATCTATATATCCTATTTCTATCTTATATTTTTCTATTTTTTTCATAGGGTATGTATTATATGTATACGGTATAGAAAAACAAAGAAATAGAAAGATCCCTTTCTTGTGATAGATTCCATTGATATATCGAATATAAAAGATCCAATATGAAATGAACAATATCTCAATTAGATCTCGAAATGAATGAAGAGAACTTTTTTTATTTTCGTTCTAAGTTCTTCGATGCGAAAATGTACCAATCCTTTTTTATTCCTATCTAAATCCAATTTCAAATTCAATTTATTTATTTTAATTCAGAAAATTAGGATTCGATTTTTGTATATACCACATTCCAATTAATAGCATTATTATTACTGATTGATAAAATCCATATCTGTAAAAAGGAAAGGGGAATTTTTTTTATGGTCAAAAATTCATTTATTTCGGTTATTTCTCAAAAAGAAAACGAAGAAAAGAAAGGGTCTGTTGAATTTCAAGTATTCACTTTCACTATTAAGATAAGGAGACTTACTTCACATTTGGAATTACACAAAAAAGACTTTTCATCTCAGAGAGGTTTGCGGAAAATTTTAGGAAAACGTCAACGACTACTGGCCTATTTATCAAAAAAAAATAGAGCACGTTATAAAGAATTAATCGGCGGGTTGGGTATTCGAGAGATAAAAAGTAGTTAATTTGAATTGTTATACCATTTGAACTTATTCGTTTAAATTTTGACGAACTCTTCTTTTTACTTTCAGCAATGCATGTAAGAATGACTCAGAAAAAACTTATGATTGCACCAACTACAAGAAAAGATCTCATGATAGTTAATATGGGCCCTCACCACCCATCAATGCATGGTGTTCTTCGACTGATTATTACTCTCGATGGTGAAGATGTTATTGATTGTGAACCTATATTAGGTTATTTGCATAGAGGGATGGAGAAAATTGCGGAAAATCGAACGGTTATACAATATTTACCTTATGTAACACGTTGGGATTATTTAGCTACTATGTTCACAGAAGTAATAACCGTAAATGGACCCGAACAGCTAGGTAATATTCAAGTACCTAAAAGAGCTAGTTATATTAGAACTATTATGTTGGAGTTGAGTCGTATCGCTTCCCATTTGTTATGGCTTGGTCCTTTTATGGCAGATATTGGGGCACAAACCCCTTTCTTCTATATTTTTCGCGAAAGAGAATTGATATATGACCTATTTGAAGCTGCTACCGGTATGCGCATGATGCATAATTATTTTCGTATCGGAGGAGTAGCTGCTGATCTACCTTACGGTTGGATAGATAAGTGTTTGGATTTTTGCGATTATTTTTTAACCGGGGTTGCTGAATATCAAAAACTTATTACGCGGAATCCTGTTTTTTTAGAACGAGTTGAGGGCGTAGGTGTTATTGGCGCAGAAGAAGCACTAAATTGGGGTTTATCAGGCCCAATGTTACGGGCTTCCGGAATACAATGGGATCTACGAAAAGTTGATCGTTATGAGTGTTACGATGAATTTGATTGGGAGGTTCAATGGCAAAAAGAAGGGGATTCATTAGCTCGTTATTTAGTACGAATCAGTGAAATGACAGAATCCATAAAAATTATCCAACAGGCCCTGGAAGGAATTCCAGGGGGGCCCTATGAAAATTTAGAAATTCGACGCTTTGATAGAATAAAAAACCCGGAATGGAATGATTTTGACTATCGATTCATTAGTAAAAAACCTTCTCCAACTTTTGAATTGTCCAAGCAGGAACTTTATGTAAGAGTCGAAGCACCAAAAGGAGAATTGGGGATTTTTCTGATAGGAGATCAGAGTGTTTTTCCTTGGAGATGGAAAATTCGACCACCGGGTTTTATCAACTTGCAAATTCTCCCTCAGTTAGTTAAAAAAATGAAATTGGCTGATATTATGACGATACTAGGTAGCATAGATATCATTATGGGAGAAGTCGATCGTTGAAATGATAATTGATACAAAAGAAATACAAGCTATCAATTCTTTTTCCAGATTAGAATCCTTAAAAGAAGTCTATGGGATCTTGTGGATGCTTGTTCCTATTTTGACTCTTGTATTAGGAATAACACTAGGTGTACTAGTAATTGTTTGGTTAGAAAGAGAAATATCTGCAGGAATACAACAACGTATTGGACCCGAGTATGCCGGGCCGTTAGGAATTCTTCAAGCTCTAGCAGATGGTACAAAACTACTTTTCAAGGAAAATCTTCTTCCATCTAGAGGAGATAGCCGTTTATTCAATATTGGTCCATCCATAGCAGTCATATCTATTTTATTAAGTTATTCAGTAATTCCTTTTAGCTATCGCCTTATTCTAGCAGATCTTAGTATTGGTGTTTTTTTATGGATCGCCATTTCAAGTCTTGCTCCTGTTGGACTTCTTATGTCGGGGTATGGGTCAAATAATAAATATTCCTTTTTAGGTGGGTTAAGGGCTGCTGCTCAATCAATTAGTTATGAAATACCATTAACTCTATGTGTATTATCAATATCTCTACGTGTGATTCGATAGGATATGAAATTTCCCCTCTTTCTTTTGCTTTTGGTAAGAAAGTTAAATGAGTTGAATATCTATTTTTTATTTTTATATTTATCATCGGGGTTGATGAGCTAAACCAGATAGTTATATGAGTGAAATAAAACGGCTTCCAAATTTGCTGTTAAAGGAGTTCAATCTCATTTTCTATGTACAAGAATAAAGTAAACATAAGCAGTCGAAACTGTTTACTTTACCCCAAGATTTGTTGATTAGTCATCATGGCTTGAAGCGGGTTCAAAAGATAAACTTCATGTGGTTTTGACTATCTATTACCATAGATGTATTAACCTACTGGGAGATTCAAAAAACGAGTGGATGGTTAGGAAGACCAAGATACACAAAGGATTTGTAATGGAGATTCTAAAAATTATCCAAGAGGATATTTTTTTATAAAAAAAGGAACTCGAGTTGGGGCTTTAAGTTAGTAGAAATGATTAAGAAGTACTCCCCGCAATTTCGATCCAGAGTATGTTCCTATCTACCGATTAAGAAAATAACTATCAAGAACGAAGAAATCTTTTATTTTTGATAATGTCCCTTTTTATGAGAAAGTAGAACAGGAACGGAATAAAATAGAAAGACTAGAATTGCAAAAAGAGCTGCTTTTTTATTCATAATTTTTTCTATTTTTTTTTCGTAATCCAAAAAAATAGGTTGAAATATCTATGTGATATTCCTCTAAAAATAAAGTCTTTTTTATTCAAGGATAAAGTTATTAATCAATAAAGAAAAATGAAAATTCTTAAAAGATGAGATCAATTCAGAAGCACTTTTTTTTATTATAAACCTAGCAGACAGAATTTCATTGGTCGGATTCTAAGCCTTAGGATAAGAGTTTCACTCTCGATTGTCCTATAAATACACGAAGATAAATAATTTTGAAAGGTTTTTAGATTTATTTGTGACTTATGAGGAGCCGTATGAGGTGAAAATCTCATGTACGGTTCTGTAATAGCGACGGGAACAGTGATGTTATCATCGACTATGATTATCTAACAGTTTAAGTACAGTTGATATAGTTGAAGCGCAGTCAAAATATGGTTTTTGGGGATGGAATTTGTGGCGTCAACCTATAGGGTTTATCATTTTTCTAATTTCTTCTCTAGCCGAATGCGAGAGATTACCTTTTGATTTACCAGAAGCAGAAGAAGAATTAGTAGCAGGTTATCAAACCGAATATTCAGGTATCAAATTTGGTTTGTTTTATGTTGCTTCGTATCTCAATCTACTAGTTTCTTCATTGTTTGTAACAGTTCTTTACTTGGGGGGTTGGAATCTTTCTATTCCATACATATTTGTTCCAGAACTATTTGAACTAACTAAAAGAAGTCAAGTTTTTGGAACAATAATAGGCATTTTTATTACATTAGCTAAAACTTATTTGTTCTTATTCATTTCTATTGCAACAAGATGGACTTTACCGAGACTGAGAATGGACCAACTCTTAAATCTTGGGTGGAAATTTCTTTTACCTATTTCTCTAGGTAATCTATTATTAACAACGTCGTTCCAACTTCTTTCACTCTAAAGCAATAAACTATTCTATTTTCACAACTTGTCTCAAACAAGAGAAAGAAACAAGTATAAAAGTATTTATAGATATTCCAATATGTTCCCTATGCTAACTGAGTTATTAAATTCTGGTCAACAAACAATACGAGCTGCCAGGTACATAGGTCAAGGTTTCATGATTACCTTGTCCCACGCGAATCGTTTACCTGTAACCATTCAATACCCCTATGAAAAATTGATCACATCGGAACGTTTCCGAGGACGAATACACTTTGAATTTGATAAATGCATTGCTTGTGAAGTATGTGTTCGTGTATGTCCTATAGATCTACCTGTTGTAGATTGGAAATTGGAAACTAATATTCGAAAGAAACGATTACTTAATTACAGTATTGATTTTGGAATTTGTATATTTTGTGGTAATTGCGTTGAGTATTGCCCAACAAATTGTTTATCAATGACTGAAGAATATGAACTTTCGACTTATGACCGTCATGAATTGAATTATAATCAAATTGCTTTAGGTCGGTTACCAGTGTCAATAATTGACGATTACACAATTCGAACAATTTCGTCGAATTCACCTCAAACAAGAAACGTATAAAATCCTTGATTCAAAAAAAAGTTCTAAACTAAAAATCCCTTTTTGATCTAAAGAGATGAGGTTTTTGCTTGTTCAATACAAATAAACGATTGGTTGGCGAGAATCGTGGCTAAATTGGGATTGAAAATCCATTTTTTTTTTCAAAAATAATGATTTCCAAATATATAGTTTCAAACTCTGTTTTCCGGAATACAAAGCAGCCCCATAATTATATTTACATCAATTCATATAACCCCTATTCAAATTTTCTTTAGAAATATCCTAAAAATAAAAAATAGGATAACTTCTTTTTGCCTGGTCAGGTCAACAAAGTCATGAAATAATTTTTTTATTTTAGAGAAAATAAAATGGATTTACCGGGACCAATACACGATTTTCTTTTAGTCTTTTGGGGATTGGGTCTTATATTAGGAAGTTTGGGAGTCGTATTATTTCCAAATCCAATTTATTCGGCCTTCTCGTTAGGATTGGTTCTTTTTTGTATATCCTTATTCTATATCCTATCGAACTCCTATTTTGTAGCTGCTGCGCAGCTACTTATTTATGTAGGAGCTATAAATGTTTTAATCATTTTTGCTGTAATGTTCATGAATGGTTCAGATTATTATGATTACGACGATTTTCAGCCCTGGACTGTTGGGGATGGGGTTACTTCAATGGTTTGTACAAGTCTTTTTATTTCACTACTTACTACTATTTTAGATACGTCCTGGTATGGAATCATTTGGACTACAAAATCAAACCAAATTCTAGAACAAGATTTGATAAGTAATAGTCAACAAATTGGAATTCATTTATCAACAGATTTTTTTCTTCCATTTGAACTCATTTCAATAATTCTTTTAGTGGCTTTAATAGGTGCAATTTCGATAGCTCGCCAATAAGAAATCTTTAAAATGAGGAATTCAAATAGAATCAACTGAAAAAGAATGTTATAATCTTTTAATTTGAGTTCTTATCTAAAATAGAAAAACTTTTCTATTGATCTATTCAAAATGGATTTCCTTGTTTTGTTCCATACTTGTTAGAATTAAATGAATTGAATTATTGTTCAGATTGAAATGAATCAAGATTAATAAGGAGTTAGTTAATGATGCTCGAATATGTACTTGTTTTGAGTGCCTATTTATTTTCTATTGGTATCTATGGATTGATCACAAGTCGAAATATGGTTAGAGCCCTAATGTGTCTTGAACTTATATTAAATTCAGTTAATATAAATTTTGTAACATTTTCAGATATATTTGATAATCGTCAATTAAGAGGAGACATTTTCTCCATTTTTGTTATAGCTATTGCAGCCGCTGAAGCAGCTATTGGGCTGGCTATTGTTTCATCAATTTATCGTAATAGAAAATCAACTCGTATTAACCAATCCAATTTGTTGAATAAATAGTTATATATAATGTAAATTCTTAATATTCAGAAATTCATTCAAATTAGCACGTTTCGTACGGGTAAGGTACGATTGCAGTTACAAAAACATAAGAAATCAAAGTATTTTAGCCTTCGTTCCTGAACAATTCGGAAGTACATTGATTCTGATCACTCATCGATTCGTCTGGTATCTAAATATAGGATTCATTTATAAGTTAGTTTACTAGACCGAAAATTTATGACGTTCAAAAATGTATAGATCCAATGTCACACTCAGTAAAGATTTATGATACATGTATAGGATGTACTCAATGTGTTCGAGCGTGCCCCACTGATGTATTAGAAATGATACCTTGGGACGGATGTAAAGCTAAGCAAATAGCTTCTGCTCCAAGGACCGAGGATTGCGTTGGTTGTAAGAGATGCGAATCTGCTTGCCCAACAGATTTCTTAAGTGTTCGAGTTTATTTATGGCATGAAACAACCCGCAGTATGGGTCTAGCTTATTGATACGTTCCATAAAACTCTACTTGAATCCATTTTCTTTTTTTTATCGACAAAATCCGTGCTCAAAATAAAAATAAGTTGAGCACGGATTGTTCTGGCCCAAGTGTATCTTGTCTTTACCACGAACCATTTCCCTTTCTTAACAATAATTGTAGTTTTGCCTATATTTGCGGGTTCCTTTATTTTCTTTCTTCCACATAGAGGCAATAGAGTAACCCGCTGGTATACTATATGTATATGTATCCTAGAACTTCTTCTAATGACTTATACATTTTGTTATCATTTCCAATTGGATGATTCATTATTCCAATTAGTAGAGGATTATAACTGGATCGATTTTTTTGATTTCCATTGGAGATTGGGAATAGATGGCCTCTCTATAGGACCGCTTTTATTGACAGGATTCATCACTACTTTAGCTACTTTAGCGGCTTGGCCCGTTACTCGAGATTCTCGAATATTTAATTTTCTGATGTTAGCAATGTACAGTGGTCAAATAGGATTGTTTTCTTCTCGGGACATTTTACTTTTTTTCCTCATGTGGGAGTTAGAGTTAATTCCCGTTTATCTACTTGTATCCATGTGGGGAGGAAAAAAACGTCTCTATTCAGCTACAAAATTTATTTTGTACACGGCGGGTGGTTCTGTTTTCCTTTTAATAGGAGTTCTGGGTATCGGTTTATATGGTTCTAATGAACCGACATTAAATTTTGACATATTAGCCAATCAAACCTACCCCTTGGCTTTGGAAATAATATTCTATATTGGATTTTTTATTGCTTTTGCTGTCAAATTACCAATCATACCACTACATACATGGTTACCAGATACTCATGGAGAAGCTCATTATAGTACTTGCATGCTTCTAGCCGGAATCTTATTAAAAATGGGAGCATATGGATTAGTTCGGATCAACATGGAATTATTTCCTCATGCTCATTCGATATTTTCTCCTTGGTTGATGATAGTGGGCGCAATGCAAATAATCTATGCAGCTTTAACATCTCTCGGTCAACGAACTTTAAAAAAAAGAATAGCTTATTCCTCTGTATCTCATATGGGTTTCATAATTATAGGAATTAGTTCTATCACGGATATGGGGCTCAACGGAGCCCTTTTACAAATAATCTCTCATGGATTTATTGGTGCTGCACTTTTTTTCTTGGCTGGAACAACTTATGATAGAATACGTCTTATTTATCTTGATGAAATGGGTGGAATAGCTATGTCCATGCCAAAAATATTTACGATGTTCAGTAGCTTTTCAATGGCTTCCCTTGCATTACCCGGTATGAGTGGTTTTGTTGCCGAATTACTAGTCTTTTTTGGATTAATTACTAGTCAAAAATACCTTTTTCTAACAAAAGTACTAATTGCTTTTGTAATGGCAATTGGAATGATATTAACTCCTATTTATTTATTATCTATGTTACGCCAGATGTTCTATGGATACAAAATATTTAATGTTTCAAACTCTTCTTTTTTTGATTCTGGACCGCGCGAGTTATTTTTGTCGATCGCTATTTTTTTACCTGTAATAGGTATTGGTATGTACCCTGATTTCGTTCTTTCACTATCAGTTGAAAAGGTTGAACTTATTCTATCAAATTTTTTTTATAGATAGTTTTCATGAATAAAAAAATGACTAATTTACAAAAATATTTGTTGTAGAATGATAAAAAGAAGTCTTTTTCTTCTTCTCCTACGTTAAATAACAAAATGTATTTGAACTGGCAAGAATCACTAGAATATTTAATTCACGGGGTTCTTGCCAGTTCACACCAAGGTTTTTTTCTGATATGAGCTGTAGACTATTCTACTCCTATTCGTAAGAATCCCCTGCTTTCGTTTTTTTTTTCAATTAAACGGTAATGTAAATGAACCATAACTGTGTAGTCCTATTCCTAATAGATTAACCCCAAAATAACATATCCAAATTATAAGAAATCCAATAGACGCTACAATTGCTGAATTTGGACCCTTCCATTTTATATTTGTTCGAGTATGTAAATAAATGGCAAATATGATCCAGGTAATAAAAGCCCAAGTTTCTTTTGGATCCCAACTCCAATAGGATCCCCATGCTTCGTTAGCCCATACTGCTCCAGAAAGAATTCCTATGGTTAAAAAGATAAATCCTAGACTAATAACCCGATAACTCCAATAATCTAATTGTTGAATCAATTGTGACCTGTAATAATTCTTGGTAGAAAAAAACGAAGTATTTTGTACAATATTACTTCGTTCATTCATGGATTCAATTTCACCAACGAAAAGTGACTCATTGAAATTTAATAAATCATTAGTGGTAGAAAAGAAGTTTCTCTTTTTTCGAACTGTAATGGCTAAAAGCGATACTGATAATAATGATCCACATAAAAGGGCTGCATAGCCTAATACCATCATGCTGACGTGCATTATTAACCACTCCGATTGAAGAGCGGGTATTAATATTGTGGATTCATGTATTTCCGTTAAAAGACCTGAAGTAGCGAAGCCTTGGGTAAAAATAGCACTTGGTCCAATTATTGTGTTTAGAATATTTTGATTTTTTTTGAAATATGGAACTATATGAATAAGGGAAAAACTCCATGAAAGGAAGATTAACGATTCATATAAATCACTTAGTGGAAAATGTCCCGAATAAATCCAACGAGTAACTAATAATCCGGTTATACAGAAAAAAGTTATTATCATGCCCTTTTCGGACGAATCATATAGTTTTACGATTTCATCGACTAAAAAGGTTATCAAATGGATTGTAATTACAATTGAAACAATCGAAAAAGAAATATGAGTTAATATATGCTCTAAGGTTGAAAATATCATAACATTTTTTTTTAAGGAGTCCCTTAATTATAAAATTAAAATTGGGAATTGAATTCATTATAGGATCTATTTATTTATTTTAGTAGATGATATGCCGCCACTCGGACTCGAACCGAGATGCGCTAGCACTGCTTCCTAAGAGCAGCGTGTCTACCGATTTCACCATAGCGGCTTGTCTTGAACTCATAATAGCCTATTAATAAGGAATCGTCTAGATTTAAGAATTCAGTTGGTTGTAATATTCTTTAGTAAAGATTCAAATTGATAAATAAAAATTTGTTCAAATAGGTATTTGAAGGTTCATTATTTTAGTTTAAGATCTTAATTTGATTTTCGTGTATTTTATACTCTTTGTCACCTGAACTCTTCTAAAAATAGATAGTCCTACTATGAATTATGGGATATAATCCTCCCCTAAAAAAAAATTCGTTTCAATGATGTTTAAAACAAAAGATTTTATACCCGCCCTTCTATAGATCTAGATAAAATATAGATCTAGATAAAAATAAAAAATGGATAAAAAAAAACCTTATTTATATTATTGGAAGAAATAGGTTGATGGGGAAAAAGACTCCCCACCGTGGAAATGATAAAATTTACTAAAAACAAAATGAAGTATCTTCTGTTTTTTGTCAACAAAAAGAAAGTTTTTTTTAATTCGGTATGGTAAACAGAAGAATTCTTTTTTTACATATTAAAATAGTGGATCAAATCCTATTTCATATTCATTAACTTAACAGGGATGGGGAATGAAAGAAGAAAAATCGGAACTTTTCTTTTTGAAATAATTCAATTTTTGCGTCAAGTCAATTGAGATTATTCGAACGTTTTATGTTTTATTACTTATTTTATTTGTTTGTTGCACAAAAAAACTTTTTGAATTCCCGGTAGAAAGAGATTTCCCCAAGGAAAGGGCTTTTAACGCTGCCCAACAACCTTTCCTTTTCCAAAAATTTTTACGAATACGCTTTTTTGATGCCGAAGTACGTTTTTTTGGAACTGCCATTAAAAAAAAATTAAGAGATTACTCATTGGTATAGCTGGATGTGAAAGACATCTATTGTTCAAAAACGTCTGTGCGTTCCTAATTTATTAGGCATTTTTTTCTAGATAATATTTTTTAAAAAACCAAATAGATAAGATAGGTGAAAGATATGGGAAAATAACATAAAATATTACTCAAAATAGAAAAAAAGAAACTCCCTGGATAAAGGTAAAGACCCAACCTTTTTGTATGTTTAATTTTTATGTTTTATAAAAACATAAACTTTATTCAATTTTTTTATTAACTTACCAAACTCGGGAAAAATAGACTCAATTTTACTTTTAATTAAATTTCTAAAAATTAGAAAGAGAATTGTAATTAATCCCCTTCTTTCCTATGATTTGACTAACTGTAACTTCTTGATTTGACTATTTGAAGTAATTAGCAGAAATTCAGAAAGAATAACTAAAAAGAACTAAAAATTCTATTTATGTTAGTGCATATCTTTATTTTTTTATTGACTCCTTTGAAAAGAGATAAGATCTGGTAAATCAGAAATAATTAATATTAATTAAGAATTAAAAAACTTTTTTTATGGAACAGACATATCAATATGCGTGGATCATACCTTTCGTTCCACTTCCAGTTCCTATGTTAATAGGCGTGGGACTTCTTCTTTTTCCGACAGCAACAAAAAATTTGCGTCGTATGTGGGCTTTTCCAAGTATTTTATTGTTAAGTATAGTCATGATTTTTTCAACTCATCTGTCTATTGATCAAATAAATAGCAATTCCGTTTATCAATATGTATGGTCTTGGACTCTCGATAATGATTTTTCTTTAGAATTTGGTTACTTGATCGATCCACTTGCTTCTATTATGTTAATGTTAATCACTACTGTTGGAATTATGGTTCTTATTTATAGTGATAATTATATGGTTCACGATCAAGGATACTTGAGATTTTTTTCTTATATGAGTTTTTTTAGTACTTCGATGTTGGGACTAGTTACTAGTTCAAATTTGATACAAATTTATATTTTTTGGGAATTGGTTGGAGTGTGTTCCTATTTATTAATAGGGTTTTGGTTCACAAGACCTCTTGCAGCAAATGCTTGTCAAAAGGCGTTTATAACGAATCGTGTAGGAGATTTTGGTTTATTATTAGGAATTTTAGGTTTTTATTGGATAACAGGTAGTTTTGAATTTCGGGATTTATTCGAAATAGTCAATAACCTGATTTATAATAATGAAATCAATTTTCCATTTGTCATTTTGTGTGCTACTCTATTATTTGCCGGTGCAGTTGCTAAATCTGCACAATTTCCCCTCCATGTATGGTTACCTGATGCGATGGAAGGGCCTACTCCCATTTCGGCTCTTATACATGCTGCTACGATGGTAGCAGCGGGAATTTTTCTTGTAGCTCGTCTTCTTCCTCTTTTTATAGTTATACCTTATATAATGAATTTGATCTCGTTGATAGGTATAATCACAGTATTATTAGGAGCTACTTTAGCTCTTGCTCAAAAAGACATCAAGAGGGGGTTAGCCTATTCGACAATGTCTCAATTGGGTTATATGATGTTAGCTTTAGGAATGGGTTCTTATCGAAGTGCTTTATTTCATTTAATTACTCATGCTTATTCCAAAGCATTACTTTTTTTAGGGTCGGGATCTGTTATTCATTCAATGGAAACTATTGTTGGCTATTCTCCGGATAAAAGTCAAAATATGGTTCTTATGGGCGGTTTAACAAAACATGTACCAATTACCAAAACCTCTTTTTTATTAGGTACACTTTCTCTTTGTGGTATTCCACCTCTTGCTTGCTTTTGGTCAAAAGACGAGATTCTTAATGATAGTTGGTTATATTCGCCAATGTTCGCAATAATAGCTTGGGCCACAGCTGGATTAACTGCATTTTATATGTTTCGAATCTATTTACTTACTTTTGAAGGGCATTTCAATATTGATTTTCAAAATTACAGTGGAAACAAAAATACTCCTTTATATTCCATATCTCTATGGGGTAAAGGGTATTCAAAAAGACTTACCAAAAATTTTGGTTTATTAAGAATAAATAATAATGAAAGTGCTTCTTTTTTTTGCAAAAGGACCGATGGAAGTGAGCAAAATGTAAAAAAAACAAATCGGAGACGGCCTTTTATTAAAATTTTTAATTTTGAAAATAAGAAGACTTATTCCTATCCTTATGAATCAGACAATACTATGTTATTCCCTTTACTTGTATTAGTCCTATTTACTTTAGTTGTTGGATCTCTAGGAATTCCTTTTAATCAAGAAGGAAGAGATTTTGACATATTAACCAAATGGTTAGCTCCCTCTATCAACCTTTTACATCAAAAGTCAAAGGATTCCACAGATTGGTATGAATTTTCTAAAAATGCAATTGTTTCAGTCAGTATAGCTTATTTCGGAATACTTTTAGCGTCATTTTTATATAAACCCATTTATTCTTCTTTCCAAAATTTTGACTTAATTAATTCCTTTGTTAAAACAGGTCTGAGAAGAAGCCGTCGGGACCAAATATTAAATAGCCTATATGATTGGTCATATAATCGTGCTTATATAGATGTTTTTTATACAACATTTTTGACTCGGTCAATAAGAGAATTAGCTCAATTAACTCGTTTTTTTGATAAACGAGTAATTGATGGAATTACGAATGGGGTTGGTGTTATGAGTTTCTTTGTAGGAGAAGGTATTAAAT